CTTTTCTTAAATCCAAGCGATCTTTTCGTAAGCGTTTGCCCCCGATCCAATCGGGGGATCGAATTGATTATAAAAACATGAGTTTAATTAGTCGATTTATTAGTGAACAGGGAAAAATATTATCTAGACGAGTAAATAGATTGACCTTGAAACAACAACGATTAATTACTATTGCTATAAAACAAGCTCGTATTTTATCTTTGTTACCTTTTCTTAATAATGAGAAACAATTTGAAAGAACCGAGTCGACCACTAGAACTCCTAGTCTTAGAGCCAGAAAAAGATAGGTTTACTCTTTATTCACTTGAATTCAAATCCCCATCCGAACTCAAACGCGGATTTCTATTTTGTTGGAAAAATCCAAGAATCCGGATTGAATTCTTGTGTCGTAAGAAAAAAAAAGAATAATCTGGGAAGAAGAAATTTTTTTAGTGAACGTGTTGATTCATATTTATTTTGACTACTTTCTCATATTTATCATATTCTATTCATTTTTATTCGACCTTCCCGGAGTTCATTCTCCGGGCAACTCCGTTTAACCGGTGGATTCCTTCCAACTTACTTCTTTTATGATCTCATTGGAAATCATATAAAGACAATTCCTATTTGATATAGCTATTTGTGCAAGTATTTTACGATTAAGAAGCAATTGTCTCTTGTACAGATCATTTATGAATCTACTATAACTATAGCATACCCCCCTTTCGCGAATTGCTGCATTTATTCGAGTGATCCACAAACGACGAAAATTGATTTTTTGCCTATCCCTATCCCGATGAGCCGAAACCAAAGCTCTTATTTTTTGTTGAGTAATAGTTCGAGTAAGTCTTGAATGAGCCCCCCGAAAGCTTGATGCAAATAAACGAATTTTTGTTCTACGTCTCCGAGCGATATATCCCCGTCTAATTCTGGTCATTGAATAAATGAAACTTTAACGAATAACTAATCGATTTCCTTTCTTTCAGTTATTCTTTTGCCCCTTTCCTAGTATATGAATAACAAAACGGATTTTTCCAATGTATAAACTAATAATTCCAATGGCTTTGGCTACTATAACCTTCCCAACCACAATTTTTCTTTTTTTCGAGGCATTTCACCTCGAAATACGAAATTGTACTATACTAGGTATTAAAAAAGAAAAGTAATGATAAAGAAATAGTGGATTCCATCGTTTCTATGGTTACTTCTTAAACGGTGAGGTCTTCTCTATACACCGGAGCCTTTACTTCATTTAATCAATGTTATTGCTAACTTGTATAGTTCACATTCTTCGGCTCTACCCATGAATTATCCAGTAATAGGTCTTTCACAACGAGCTCTACCTATACAGTAACGGTATTTAATTATGAAGATTGGCTGGGTAGCTGACCCTGTTAGTCCGTTCTTGCAAGAGGGGTTTATTTTAACTAAGATTTCCTCCGCTTAATGGATAACCATTTGCTACCAATGGAGAATTGCTTCTCATCTTGAATTGAGGTGAGTGGATTTACACCAACAGAAACCATAAATTTCATACACAATAAAAGGGATATCATCGATTTTTAGATAGGAAATGTAGTTCGTTTTTCCGGTCTATCCTATTTGATCATTGATATTCGAACATTGTTCTCTTTCCTTTGTTCTAGTTCATGATCTGAACGAGTCGCACATACACCCTAGTACATGTTCCTCGACGCTGAGGGCATCCCCGAAGCGCGGGGGATTTTGTGACATTTCTAATTGGCTGTCTTGTATTTCTAATAAGTTGTTTAATCGTTGGCATGTTGAATCATATACATAATGGGCTGGTTTAGATCGATCCTAACCGGATGATTATGAATTACTTTTATTCAATAGAATATAGAATAATAAAAAAAGTCATAGAATATTAATATTAAACTCGGCAGGGTGAATTTCAGAATTGACGTGAAATCTAGGCTATTGTCATTCAACCGCTACAAGATCAACAATTCCATAAGCTTGGGCCTCTGTTGCTGACATAAAAACATCTCTTTCCATGTCTTCGGATACAACCCATACGGGTTTGCCCGTTCTTTGTACATAAACCCTTGTCAGGGTTTCACGTAGTTTCAGCAGTTCTCCCACTTCCAGGATGAATTCTCCCGTTGCTACTTCAGAAAAAGAACCAGCAGGTTGATGGATCATTACCCTGATAATATAAGATAATAAAAGGATTCTCTATTTTTCATGATATGAGGGGAAGATACAAAGAAAGATAAAAGAATAACAAGAAAAAAAGATAGAATCGAACAACCGTACGGGCATTATGCATTGCATACGGCTCTACAATAAAATTGACCCTTACCTTCCATAAAATAAAGAAAAAAATAGGATCGATCAGACCCCGATCGGTAAATGATCAACTTACCACCCTTCCTTTCAGAGGAATTCAAAAATACTATGATGGCTCCGTTGCTTTATATATTGATTATATTTTTTTGTCTGTTATTTGTCTGTCATTCAGCAATCCCAAAGTGGCTTTTTTATTTGATCAAATAAA